CATTCTTATTAATATCTTAACTTCTTCAAAGTTACATTTTAACTTAAACTATAAGAATTAAAATTAAAAACTTAATTGTAATAAAAACCCCCCTTTACACCAAAAATAAAAATTCTTACTAAACTATATTACAAAAATGTAAACCTTTTTGAACCGTAATCAAACATAGAAACTCTATTTAACATTTCACCTATAACTTTACCTTATCAAGATAATATAATAAAACTTTTACTAAAGTGAACAAATTACATTTAATACATTTAATTTTACAAAACCACAACTAACATTATTAAAGGTAATAAAAAAACAACTTGATAAATTCTATATTTACCAAAACTAAAAGATTTAGTACTAATAACAACTAACCAAAAAGCCAACGACAAAACTCTTAAAAATATTATAAACAACAAAAAAACAACATAAATACCTAAATTTTTTAAAATTTCCATTAAAAAAAAAACTTTAATAAAAAAACTAACCCTAAAAGGCATATTTAAAAAAACAAAAATTAACTCTCAACTAAAACCTTCTCCAACACTTTTTTCTAAATCAAATTTATAAATTATAATAATTATTATAATTAAGTAATAAAAAAACAAAACTAAAACATTAAAAAACGACATAACTAATCCCATTACAATCCAATTAAAAGACTCAATAGAAGACAAAACCAACAAATTTTTAAAAACCTTTATGACATACATCTGCAAAAAACATACCAATAAACCTAATAATAATAAATAAACTAAATTAAAATTATAAAGTTGCAAAAACACTAATAAAAAAGGCAACTTATGAACAGTCAAAAACCAAATTATATTATAATTGATTATACCGTTAATTACCTTAAAAACTCAAAAATGCAAAGGCGCCATACCAACCTTAATTATTAATACAATTATAGGAATTAACCCTCAAAACAATAACAAAAACACCAAACCCAAACTTTCCTGTAAAACAAAATAATTAAAAATTACACTACCCCTCATCAACTTTTTATTCATTAAAATAATAAAAACTGTCATTATTAAAAATACTGCCCATCAAAAAAAAATATTACTAACTAATACAACTATTATACTTAATAATAAAACAAACATAGACAACAAAATATATATAAATGAGCAGAGAAAACTCTAAAATAAGTTTAGAAGACTTAAAAAACTCATTAGTTAACTTTTATCTTTTGCGCTTAAAACAAATACACTTTTTATGCTATATTAACATTTTTACAAACTTTTTACTTTTAATAACATTACCTAAGATGTGGACACCCATTTTTAGATTAAAAATCTAACACTTTATAAATCTTAAGTTAACACCTTTAAAAAATTTTTATTCATTTAAATATAAATAAATCAAACGAGAAAAAATATAACTTTGAATAAAAAACACAAAACACTCCATTATAATAGCTAATACCGTAAACCAAACAAAACTTTCTCCCAAAATCCCCATTATACCCATATAAATTATTGCTACAATTAAATGCCCAACTATTACATTAACAGTTAAACGAATAGTTAAAGCTACCGGCCGCGACAATTCACTGACAACCTCAATTAACAACATAGTAAAAGTTTTTAAAAATGAATCCCCCGACTTTGACAGATAAACAGAAACCTTATTTCTAGACATTATAACCAACACTGTTGAAAATCAAGCAACTAACGAATACATTAAAGTAAATTCCAACATTCCACAAACACAAAAAGAATAAGAAAAATACCCTCCAAAACAAAAAATTAACAAAACTAAAAAAGTATAACAAGAAATTACATAACTCATAGGCATATTAACCGAATAACTAAACACATTTTTTAATCCACTAAAAAACTTTTCAAAAAACACACTCAAAATCCCATTATTAAAATATAACAAATACTGCAAAAAGAAAATAAACAAAAACACATCTAACAAAAAAACTTGATTAATAAAAAAAATAACTATAAATTAATATAATATAAAAATAACACAAATAAATTAACGACAATGGTAAAAACTTAAACCAAAACATTTTTATTAATAAATCATACCGATAACGAGGATATGAACTACGCAAAAAAATTATTAAACTAAATAACAAAAAAACTATTATTAATATTATATTAAAAAACAATATTGAACAAAACACACAAAAAAAAATCAAACTTCCATATTCCCTCAAAAACAAAAACACAAAAGCAACTCTACCAAACTCCACATTATAACCCCTAACCAACTCACTTTCGCCTTCTGCAAAATCAAAAGGAGCCCGATTTAATTCAGCAACAATTATAATAATAAAAGGCAAAAAAAAAAATAACAACATTAACCTAAAATCAGCAACAAACATTAACAACCTTAAACTTAACATTAATGACAATAAATAAATAGAAAAAGCAATTTCGTATGAAACCCTTTGACTCCTAGCTCGCAGAGCACCAATTATACCATATTTAGATTTACTTACATAACCACTAATTATAATAGAATAAACCCTAAAACCCAATAAACATAAAAAAAATAACAATGAATATTCAAAACTAATAAATTTATACAAATAAGGTAATAAAAATCACTGCATATATATTAAAACAAAAGAAACTCTAGGAACTAAAACAAAAACTAAATCAGAGGTAAAAACAGGTAACACTTGCTCCTTTTTTAACAACTTTAACCCATCTAACAAAGCCTGTAACACACCCATAAAACTAACTTTTGTAGGTCCTAAACGAATTTGACTACTACCTAACAAATGACGCTCATACAACGTAATAAAAGCAATTGATTGCAACACAAAAACCATTAACAACACTAACATAATAAACATAACAACCAACAAGAACAATTATCTTTAGATTTACAATCTAATATTTTTATTTAAAATAAATTCTTAAACATAACTAAAATTAAGAGCTAAACCTTTTGATCAACAATCAACAATTCTAACTTTAAACTAACCCCTAAAACTACAAGACCAAAAATCTTATTAAATGTTTTCAAAACATTCCATATAGTTTTTACTTTTAGATTCAGGTTCCCCTAAATCTACTTTACTACAACTTACTCTCCTGTGGACAATTGATGGATGATTTGTACCATAACTAAATAATCTTCAAAAAAGCATAAAAATTTTTTTACTGTCTTTTACAATTTCCTGTTAACACTACATTAACAATCCAAAAATAATAAATACTGTAGGTCAAATTAACCTTATTTATAAACTAAATATATATCTATTTTTTTAATTAAACAATTAAACTTTTAAACCTTAAGCATAAAATAAACGATCATACATAAGCCCAAAAAACAAGTAGTTAATGAGGGTTCTCAATTATTACTCAACCTCCAAAGATAATTTAGAAAATCTGCCAAAATTTTTTCAGTTTAAATACAACTTTACTCCTGAAAATTTAACTTTTTACTAACTAGGTACTAATCTAGTTCGTTTAAAAAAATTTAACAATACAAAAAAAATCTAAAAAACATTACAATTTTACCTATAATATTATTAAAATTACCTATTACACATTTTATATTAAAACAAAAATAAAGTCTAAGTTTTATTAGCATAGCCGATTATTCTGGAACCAATATAATACAAACAATAAAATGCCGTGGTAAAAATTTATTGCCAACTTAATAAATTAAACTTAAATAATACCATTTTAACCTTTCTAAAACCACAATCAAATTTTAAACCCATAAAAGACACAACTTTATTAAGATATTTAACCTTTTTATTGAAAATAAAAAATACTTTATATTATACTATTATCTCCCTATTTAAAGCATTATTATAAAACTTTATGTTCAAATATTTACTAAATACTTAAACTATAGAATAATTATTTTTAATTTTGAAAATTAATAGTTTAACTTAACTTATTTCTATAAAAAATACTTTGATCCCTTCCATAAAATTTAACCCTACCTACCATAACAACAATACCTAAAATTCTAGAAATAACAGAATGACACATAAAAAAAAAAAAAATTATACCTCCCAACTCCGAAAAAAACTTAACAAAAACCCTTATCATAAAAAACTCCAACGCAATTAACAAAAAAATAAAACGATATCATTTAAAAAAAAACATTATTAATCTAAAAAATAAAAAAATAATTTAAATACTACGTAATGCCCCCGAAAAACTTAAATAATAACTAACAAAATTTATAAAAAATAACAAAACAGCAATTAAATAAAACAAAAGAAAAAAATTTAACTCATAATAAAAAACTTGTAAACCCACATTACTAAAAAAAACCATATTATACCCTACAAAACATATTAACAAACTTAATAATAACCCAACCAAAAAAAAATAAGGAGCAAAACTAAAAAATCTTGATAAACTAGAAAAATAAACCAAAATTACAAAAATACCCCTTATAAACAATATACACACAAAATAAGAAAATCATACATAATTAAAAAAAGTTATTAAAGGCATAATTCTTAGCATTGAAAAAATTAAAAAAAAACATCTTTTAATTGGGTCATTATTAACATAACTTATTAAACAAAAAAAAATTGACATAAACAATCAATATTCCAAAAGATTATTAACCTTTTTATTGTAAATAAATTATTCTTAATTAAACTATTAATCTGTCAACACTAATTCTTAACAACCCAAATGTTATATTTTCTATAAACTATATATTGATTTATATATATTAATGCAAATTAAATATTCCCGTTTTTATTTTATAACACAACAGCTGCTTTACGTAGCGCTGTACCAAATAAAAACCATATTTCTTTGCATTGAGAACTTTAGTTCATTTTTATATATTATATTATATAAAATTTTAATTTTATATAATATCTTTTTTATATAATATCTTATAGCATAAATAGAATCATAATATTATAAATGCAAATTATATATTTTAATTTAAATTAAGATCCCACAAAATAATAAATAATAATAAAATTAACACTACTACTGAATTAAAGCCTAAACTATTTAAATAAAGCCCTTTTATTTTTCCTGTCATTATAAAAAGATAATAAAAATTATTACCAATTTTTATTAAACCCAAGTCCAATCACTTATAATTTTTACCAAATTTTAGCAAATAACATGAAAAATAATCAACAAAAAATTTATAAACTAATTCTTTTAAAATTAATTTTAACAGAAAAAAAAACAAAACAATTAATATTATTATATAAAACAAAGGCAAATAAAAATCAAAATAAACAAATAAACTAGGTATTCCAATTATATTAACATTTATTCATCTAATAAAAAAAATTGATAAAAACACCAACAAAATTCTTAAAAAATTCATTATATAACTATCCTTAATTTCATTAACTATTTTTGAAAAAGTCAAAAAAAAACTTTTTCACAGACGATAACTATAAGCAAAAGTTAAAAAAACCGAAAAAATAAAAAAAATCCCTAACCAAAAATAAACATTATTAAAAAAAAAAAATTCCAAAATTAAATCCTTACTAACTATACCACTAGTAAAAAACAATCCACATAGACAAAACAAAGTAATTAACAATTGTAATTGAATTAATATGCTAAACCTACCATTGTTACCATAAAAACGACCATCTTGCTGACTATAATTTTTATGAATTATATAACCCACCTGTATAAACAAACATCTTTTAAAAAGAGCATGTCTTAACAAATGCACAAATGATACAAAATGCATACCCAAACCCAAAGTAAACATTATAAATCCTATTTGAGATAAAGTACTTAAAGCAACAACCTTCTTTATATCTTCTTCACATATAGCACTAACCCTTGAAAACATTATGGTAAAAATACCCACAACTAACAATAATTTTATACCATAAAGATTTATAATAAATAAATCAAAATTTATTAACAAAATTAAACCAGCAGTTACCAACGTCCTTCTATGAACTAATGAACTTACAGGAGTGGGAGCACTTATAGCTTTAGGCAACCATCTACTAAAAGGAAACTGAGCACTTTTTGTAAAAGAAGACAATAACAATATTAATAAACCAATACCCCCCAATATAGTAATAGAAAAAAAAAAATAACAACCAAAAAACAATCCCCTAAAAAAACAAAACATAAAATAATCCCCAATTCGATTAGTCAACGCTGTATTTATAGCCCCTGAATTACTATCTCAATTACTATAAAAAAGCACCAAAAAAAATCTAGAAATACCTAACAAATCTCAACTTAACATTATACTAAAAACACCATTACTAAAATTTAACATAAACATAGAACCAATAAAAATTAATAACACTAACAAATAATAACCAAAATTTAATTCTTTATTTAAATAATAAGTACTAAAAATTAAAACCCTTAATGAAATAACCAATAAAACTACAGAAAAAACTAACCTATTAAAAAAAAAATTAAACTTTAAACCCAAAAACTCTCACTCAAACAAAAAAATTCTCAAAAAAAAATTATGAAACACAAACAAAAAAAAAATTATTAAAAACACAAACACTAAAATCAAAAAAATTAAAATATTAATTAAACTTTAAATAGCTCATAATAACTTACCATAACTTCATTCTATATAAAAACCACCTAGAACAAAAACTAACAAAAAAAAAACACTGATTAAAGACATAACATCAGATACTAATAAACCCACAAATATAACAATTTCTAAATCAAAAATTACAAACATTAACATAATAACAAAAAAATGAATACTAAAAGAATTTTGAACCTTTACTAACCTTAAAAACCCACTTTCAAAAGAATTAACCTTATTTAATCCATCTTCCTTTAAACTCAAAAAAAAACTTATAAAATACAAAACCATTACTAAAAAAACAGAGAACCCTAAAACTATCAAAAGAATAATAATAGAATCAAATTCAAAAAGTTAATAACTTTAATTAACTTTCCTTTCGTACTAATAAAATTAAAAAAAAACTATTAACAAGATAAACAATTCTATCTTACGATGAATTAAACTAATATCACGTTGAATTAACTAAAAGAAGAACAGTCTAAAAATTTAAATCTTCTCCTCCTTAATTTATTCAAATACAACATCGATGTAAAACTTACTTTACCATAAGCGCTGGAATAAGCATGTTTTTCTGTTAACTCCGAAGTAATTCTACAATATAACAATAGTAATAAAAACTATATAATTTTCTGCCCCAGACAACTTTATTATTAATTTATTAAATTAATAATAAAAGAATTTTCGAAGACTTATCTTTGTACAACAGTAACAAAAATTTTTTATTTTGACAAAAACTTCAACAAAAAAAAAATAAAATAAATAACCAATAACTTCATTCATACTGGAACTCAATAAAAGCACAAATTATTTTGCTACCTTAATGTCCTCACGCTAAGACTGCCGTTAAAAAATTTCACCGGGCAGAAGCAAGCTTTAAATTAAAACCTAAGTCTTTAAAAAACATTTGATTAAACTTTTATTTATACTTTTAAATTAAAAAATTAACAACTCAATTAAAAAAATTTTACTAATTTAAAGATAATCAATTTATTTTTATATAAATAAATAACTAAACAAACACAAAAAACAAAAAAATTAGTTATAAAACTACAAACAAAAACACTTTAAATTATTTTTATTTAAACATATAATTAATTTATACAATTTTCTAGTAAACATACAAAAACAGATAAACTAAAAGTCGACATATCAACCCTAAAGGAAATAATTTTTAATTTGAAACAATAAAATCAAATAAACCCTTCAACCTTTTAATTCTATTTTTTATAAACAATAAAATTTTTCATTAACGATATGCAATACCAAATAATAAACAACTATTTAATAAAGCCTTTAATTCTTTTATATCACAAATAAAAATTTTTTACATAAACTAAAAAGCTAATCAAGAAATAAATTACATCAATTTTTAAACCCACTTAATAAACTAACCTCAACCACAATAGGCATAAAACTATGATTAGCCCCACAAATTTCAGAACATTGACCATAAAAAATCCCTACAGTAGGAAACCTATAACACAAAATTCTTAAAATACCACTCATAGCATCTAATTTAATAGCCATTCTAGATAAAGCCCAAGAATGAATTACATCAGCTGATGTAATACAAAAACGAATTCTTGTATTTTCAGGTAAAATACAACGATTATCAACTTCTAGCAAACGGGGTTCACCTAAATTTAACAAATCAGAAGTCTTTATATAAGAATCAAATTCCAAACCCGGTACATCACTAAATTCATACCTCCAATACCATTGATGACCAACAACCTTAACAGTTAAATTTGAATCCAAATCCATTAAACCATAATAATACAAAATACTTAATGAAGGAATTATTTGCATTAACAAAATTAAAGTAGGAAAAATACTACACAACAACTCACCAAACTGATATTCCACCTTTTTATATTTAAAATAAAAAACCCCTCTTATCAACAACAAAAATCTAAAAGAAACAAATACCAAAACACCCAACAACAAACTACAATTAAAACCATGAAACCAATCCATATAACTTATAAACAACCTTCCAGCAAAATTTAAATTATAACCTTGAAAATAATTAATTAATTCTATAACCTTTTGATTGGAAATCAATTATACAAACTAACTTATACTAAAGAATTTAAAGATTAATACCTACTTATTGACAATAAGTTATACATTAAAACTTATACTAAACCTTTAACAAGAGCACTCACCTAAAGGGTATGAACCTAACAGACTAACATTATCCTACCTTATCAAAAATCTTATCCGATTAATCTGCAATTAATAGTACTAAACATATACTAAGATTTCTAACATTTTAAACTACTTCTACTAAAATAAATTTCCGACTGATAACTATGACCAAACACATATATACTATAACTATATTCCGGCCTACTATTATAAAAATTATCCACTAATACCACCCGATAACTAAAAAAAGATTCAAATAACAAAAAAATAAAAACAAACAACGCAAATACCCTTAACAACGAACCATAAGAAGAAATTACATTTCACACTGAATAAACATCAGGAAAATCCAAATACTTACGAGGAAAACCATGTAAACCAGCAAAATGTAAAGGAAAAAAAGTTAAATTAACCCCTACAAACATTAAAATAAACATAACAATTATATAACCCTTATTTAAAACAAATCCCCTTATAAACCTTCACCATAAATTAATACCAGTAAAAATCCCAAATACTGCACCCAAACTTAAAACATAATGAAAATGCCTAACTACATAATAAGTATCATGCAAAATAATATCCAACCTAGAATTAGACAATAAAACACCCGTTAAACCACCAATCGTAAACAAAAAAATAAACCCCAAAACCCACAACAACAAAGGCTGAAAATTTATTTTTATACCAAACATAGTAGCCAATCAACTAAATACTTTAACACCAGTAGGAACAGCAATAACTATAGTAGCAGCAGTAAAATAAGCACGAGAATCCAAATCCATACCTACAGTATACATATGATGAGCTCACACTACACACCCAATTAAACCAATACTTAAAATAGCATAAACCATACCTAAATAGCCAAAAACTTCCTTTTTACCTGTTAAATATAAAGTAGACTGACTAATAATACCAAACGCTGGCAAAATTAATACATACACTTCAGGATGACCAAAAAATCAAAATAAATGTTGATAAATCAAAGGATTACCTCCTGACCTAGGATCAAAAAAAGAAGTATTTAAATTACGATCAGTTAACAACATAGTAATAGCACCAGCTAAAACAGGCAAAGACAAAACCAACAAAAAAACAGTTACAAAAACAGCTCACACAAACAATCTTATATGTTCCAATGAAATAGAACTTCTACGCATATTTTTTGTAGTACACATAAAATTAATTCCACCCAAAATTGACCTTAAACCAGCACAATGTAAACTAAAAATAGCCAAATCCACTCTTCTACCTACATGACCTATAGTACTTAAAGGAGGATAAACCGTTCAACTTGTACCCGCACCTGTATCTACAAACCTTGAATCCAAAATTAAAAACATAGAAGTAGGTAACAATCAAAACCTTAAATTATTTAAACGAGGAAAACTTATATCTGGAGCACCCAACATTAAAGGCAATATTCAATTACCAAAACCACCAATTATACTAGGCATAACCATAAAAAAAATTATTAAAAAAGCATGAGCCGTAATAATAGAATTATATAACTGACCATTACATAATAACATACCCGGTTTTGACAACTCCAAACGAATAATTAAAGACAAAGCTGTACCAACTATACCCGACCACAAACCAAAAAGAAAATACAACGTACCAATATCCTTATGATTAGAACTTTCTAATCAAACAGACAAACCACCTTGATATTTTTTATTTATATAAATATAAGAGATTTTTATTAAATATAAAAAATTAACTCTTATCAAAAATAAAAAAGTCAAAATTGACTAATAAAATATAGATCACCAAAATACATTAAACATTATAATAACTAAAGGAATACAATAACCAGATACATTACTAATTAAATTAACATTTTTTTTTCCCATACACGAACAAACAATTAAATAAATAGAATAATAAAAAGCAACTAAAAAATAAACAAACACAATAAAAACAAACAATTTAATAACAATAAACATTCTAGCAATAACTAAAAATTCTGATAAAAAAGATAAAGAGGGAGGAATACCTGAATTAGATAAAAAAACTAAAAAAAAACATAACGTAAACAACAATCTAGAACCAAAAAAACTTTTTAAAAAATACATTATACGAGAAGAACTAGAATGGTAAAACTCACCAATTAAATAAAATATTAAAGTAGATGTATAACCATGAGCTAACATTAACATTAACCCAGCCGTTTTTCCTCTCAACAACAAAATTCTTAAAGAAAGTAACAAAAACCCTATATGAGTAACAGAAGAATAAGCTGCCAATGATTTTGAATCTCTTTGAAACAAACAACAAAAAGATGAAAGCACCATACCAATTAATGACAAAAAAACTCAAAAATTTTGAAAAATAAAATTTAAAGAGCCTAAAATCCGCAAAAACCCAGCAGTCCCTAATTTTAATAACAACCCTGCCAACAATATTCTAGCAGTAGTGGGTGCTTCTACATGAGCTTTAGGTAATCACAAATGTAAAAAATAAACAGGAAACTTAACCATAAAACTTAATGACAAAACAAACATTATCTCTCAAGATAATAAAAAATCAAAAAAACAATAACTAAAATAAAAAAAACTTTTATAATATACATACAAAAACGGCAACGAACAAAAAACTGTATAAAACAACAAATAATAACTAGAACCAATTTTTTCAATTTGCGCACCAAAACCTAAGATTATAATTAAAATAGGAAATATAGACAATTCAAAAAATATATATAACATTAACATATTTCTTGACAAAAAAAAAAAAAAACAAAATAAAATTAACATACCCCTCAAAAACTTTAAACTACTACTTAACTCTCTAATAATAATCAAACCATAAATAAACAATATTATAAAAACTAACATAACAAACACAATAGAATCTGTAACAATAAATAAACCTATTCAAGAAATATTATTTAATATTGACATACCTAAAATTAAAAAAAAAAACAAAAACAATTTAGGCTTAAAAAAAGACAACAAACTTAACAACAAATAACACATCAAAGCTAAATAATTACCTTTTAATTACAAATCAAACATTCTACATAATTTTAAACTAATTTAGCAATATGATCATCAATAAACAAAAACAAATAAAAATAATCACACTACATCAACAAAATGCCAATACAAAATACCAAACTCTAAACCCAAATGGTGATTATAATTAAAATGGAATTTTAATAAACGCAAAAAATTAAAAAACAAAAAAATACCCCCGCATAAAACATGAAGACCATGAAATCCTGTAGATAAATAAAAAATACTACCATAAATACCATCCGAAATAGAAAATCTAGCTTCTTTATATTCCATTATTTGAATTATTGTAAAATAAAAAGCTAAAAAACAAGTTAAAATTATTCTATTTGAACAATTTTTATTCCTTAACAAACTATGATGAGCTCAAGTAACACTAACCCCACTGCTTAACAAAATAATAGTATTTAATAAAGGCACACCAAAAGGATTAACTAAATTTAAACCCATAGCAGATCAAACACCACCCAATTCACTAATAGGAACAAGAGACGCATCAAAAAAAACCCAAAAAATACCAAAAAAAAACATCACCTCACTAAAAATAAAAAGTATTATACCAAACTTAAAACCATCCATAACAAAAAAATTATGATACCCACTTAACCCTTCCAACGAAACATCTTTACCTCATAAAAAGGAAACAAACAACAACACACACAATCTAACAATTAAAGGGAACACTAAACCATACTTAAAAAAAATTACTAAAGAACTAGTTAAACTTAAAGTACAAAAAAATACATAATAAGCATAACTAGACAGACTTAAAATATGAAAATTATGAAACAAAGCATAAAAATTTCCTTTAAAATCTAAATTTAATATACATTTTATACTAATTATGCATTACATAAACAAATATTTACTTAAAAAATAAATACTAAACAACATAAAAACTAATACAAAATAAATAACAGAAAAAACTAAACTTAAATCATAAAACGGAAACTCCACTAAACATTGACCCAATCATCTTAAAACAACCGAAACAAAAATATACAAAAAAACAAAGAATTTATTTAATTTAGCCAACACAGACGTATAATTAGAAACTATTAAAAAAATATAAAAAGACATAATACTTATTAACAAAGCAACAACTCCTAAAACTTTATTAGGAATAGCACGCAAAATGGCATAAGCAAACAAAAAATATCACTCGGGAACAATATGCACTGGACTAGTTATAGGATCAGCCTCAATAAACATCTCAGGATCACCTAACTTAAAAGGATAAATAAGAACCAAAACAAAAAATATTACAAAAAAAAACAGATTATACAAATCTTTATTTCAATAATAAGGACCAAAACTAATTTTATCGTAATCACCATGACAATACAAACTAGAAGTACTACCCGTTCTATGTAAAAAAATTATATGAGCTATTACTAATAACAACAAACCTCAAGGCAATAAAAAATGCAACACAAAAAAAAATTTTAAAGTAGCACTAGTAACACCAAACCCCCTCCAAATTCACATAACAATCTTCTGCCCCCAAATAGGGATAACACTTAATAAACTAGTAATTACAACAGCTGCTCAAAAACTTATTTGAGCCCATACCAACACATAACCCATAAAAGCTTCTATTATAATTAACAAAAAAATTAACAACCCTGAACCCCATACTTTCTTTAAACGATAACTTACCATAAACAAACCTTTAAAAATATGTAAATATAAAAAAATAAAAAACAATCTAGCCCCATTAAAATGGAAAACACGAAATACTCAACCTAAATTAATATCCGACATAATATATTGTACAGATCTAAAAGCAACACCACCATCCGCTACATAATAAAACGTTAAAAAAACACCAGTAAAAATTTGAAATATTAAAATTATACCCAACATTCTACCAAAATTTCAACCTAACGTTAAAGTCTTTCTTCTAGGCAAAGTAACAATTAAAGAACTAAAAAAACTTTTTATATTAAACCCAGACAA